ATCAAGATAGGATCAGAATCATGAAAATTGGAGTGAGTGCTGACGTGTTCCGACGGGGGACTTAATGAAATAGGATAAGAAGGTTCATTTAAATAACAAGTTATATCTTTTCTTTTGCTGGGGGAATCGTTACTGACAGTTCCGGCCCGAAAGAGCCATTGAAGTCGGAACATAAAAATAAGTTGAATTGTGGAAGAATCCATAACTCCATTTTTTTTATTCCAGTAAAGTAAGTCAATCGATAAAAGGAAAAACAAAGAATAATAAGAAATGACACTCCTGTCATAGGAATGGAAATAGCCCTTCTTGCTGCTTCAATAACAAGTATTTTTGTTTTCAAATCAGATAAATAATTTGATCTATGATTCATTGGAACAAAACAAGGAATGGCCTGGCTAGGTATAGGTACTGGCCAGGCCGGGGGAATAAAAGAACCTTTCGTACGAAATCAAAGAGGTACTCTTTCTATTGGAGATATCTGTTTCGAATCCTTATCTAAATGCAATTGCTGATAAAATTCGTATATATATAGAATAAAGAAAAGAAAGATAAAGAAAAGAATAAAGAAAAGAAAGATAAAGAAAGACTTTTATCAATCTTTACTTCACGCGTCACATATGAATTATCCTTTTGTAATTGGGAGAGATGGCTGAGTGGACTAAAGCGACGGATTGCTAATCCGTTGTACGAGTTATTCGTACCGAGGGTTCGAATCCCTCTCTCTCCGTTCCCTCTGATCACTTGAGAGTTATCTTTCGAATTCGAAAAAATCTCGAGCCCTTGTTATCTTAGTTAAATGTATGGAATAGAGAAAATCATAAGAAAATTCAGAAATCAAGCAACGAAAAACTTCTGATTTTTTTATTTTATTCCTCGCGTCCAGGATTACGTCCTGGATCATTAGATAGGAATCCGAAGATGAAGAGAGAAACAAAGAATATCACTACTGTGTAAACGAAGAGTTTGAGAGTAAGCATTACACAATCTCCAAGATCATTTTGGGGGGAAATAAGGGAATAGATTCTCTATTTTTGTACCACATATCCCATTTTGACACCAAGAAATGGAGTGGTTTCTAGAAAAGAAAGGAATTTGCAGGAATTCATTTGGAATAAGATTCTGATTCCTTCGTTACCAAAATGATCTTTCATACCCACAATTAGGTATTGTGAGGGACCATACATAAGGTCTTTGAACTCCGGAAAGTCAGAATGAGAAAATGAGGTGATCCAGATTCATCGCGGCTATCCAAAAGAATTTCAATGTTTGAATCGAGAGTTCATAATGTAAGATTTATCTGATCTTATCAATTGTTAGAATAGAATTTTTCCTTTTTTAGCGAATCAATCATGAATGTTTCTAGGACAGTATTAAAGATCTCATCGAAAACTTACAGCAGCTTGCCAAACAAGGGCTAAGAGAAAAAAGAGTACAGGTATGACTGGCATAACATCTACGATTGGATTGAAAAAAGCATAAGCCTCGGGTAATTTGGCGAAGAAAAAGCTACTCGAATGAAGGGCAGAATTAATACAGATACAGATCAAACTAAAGATATTAAGCATAACAAAAATTTCGCTCTTGTGGAGAATTTCATTATTAGTGAGTTGGGGAAAAATAAAGAAAGAAGAGAAGATAGGCCAAACAAAAAATCCTTCTTTTTCTTTGAACTTCCCCAATCAAAAATCCTTCAATTCTCAAATGAGAATAGAAGGAATCATACTTTCATACAATATCTTAATTGAATTATAGATAATGATCAATGAATTTCTTTTGATTCTACATCTACACGTGTCGAATCCTAGCAACAACCTATTCCATAGATATTTGGGCTGGAATTGACGAACAACCAATATCCATATTAGTGTTATTAGTGTCAAATAGAAATCTCAATGGGGCGTGGCCAAGCGGTAAGGCAACGGGTTTTGGTCCCGTTACTCGGAGGTTCGAATCCTTCCGTCCCAGACCGATTCTATCAGAACAAAGATTGTGCTCTTTTCTTTAACAATCCTCTGTTTAAGAGTGTAATGTTGGATACAATGGGATCCAATCTTTCTTTCTGATTTCTAATGATTCAGAGAAGAATCATATCCTACCTTTCGATCCTGTTTCTGTTTCTCACAAACAGAAACAGAATCGAGTGTCAATGACACGTGGATGGAAATAAATATCTTTTTGATATAGGTAGGATGGGAACAAAGATCAAAGTTCCATTCAAAAAAAAAAAAAGATTGGGTGGCCATTCAGCGTATGCCCGCCTCCCCCCCGCTCATATTCATATTGAAGTTAGTTAGTCATTTAGAGAAACTTTATGCCCCCTATTTATCAAATTTGGATTCCCACATGATGCATTCTGAGTCGACATGCGGAAGAAAGGTAAAGTAAATAGGGGTAAATGACTAATTTTATGTGGATCCTGAATTCTAAACAGGAGGAGTTCTTGGTACTAATTCCATCACTGGGATTAAAGCTCCTAAGACTGGGGTGGGGCAAAATAAAATAGAAACAACGAATTAATCTGGACCCATTCGGCTTTGTACCTATACAAGATGGTATAGCATCCCATAAGAGGATCTTTTTTTGATTGGCTTTGAGTATGATTCATGATCCCCATAGAATTCGTGTAGATACGAGTTAATTAGCAAAGGAAGGTATCAATTTCAATCAATATCTGTGTCATCCGGATCTCATTAACAAACAATAAAGTTCAATACGAAACAGATGTATTTTCTTTGGACTTAATTGCTTTTATTTTGCATCAGGCTCCAATGAATAATTGGAAATCAATGTAACGATGGGGGGGGGATTCATAGATTCCATTCACTTTAGTTTATCTTTATGGAAATGGAAAAATTTCTGAACCTGAAATAAAGCAAAATCCGTAGAAAATGAACCATGCCCATATGTAGTTTTATTGTTCTATTTCAGTGACACCGGTATTTCGGTTTCGGTTTCGGTTAAAAAGATTTGTGATCTCTTAAATATACACGATGACCCCCGGTGACAATTGTTCGGTGTATCTGATGGATACGGAAAGGTCATACTCCTACGATTTGGATTTTCTCAATCAGATGAAAGAATAGCGACCTTAATCTTATCTTCCATGAGCTCTTTTCTATCCATCCTCATGAAAACAACTAAATTGGATTTTTTTCTCGACCCATCCATCTGATTTAAATCATTGATGATTCAATTGGAAAAGAAACATGGATTTCTCTTATGATGATCGAATTCGCGTCTCTTTAATCAATGAGATATCTGCTAAACTTTTTAGTTACTCGTTGTGATTGTGCCGACTTGTTGATTTGATTGATTTAGAGATCAAATTAAATTCAGTCTTTACAGGAAAACTTATTTATAGTAATGATAATGATGTCGAAGTAGGAAATTCTTGAAACCATTTTATTTTTTATGATTCCTTACCTTATAAATCCTCGCTATTCGAAGAAGTGTGAGATTGGTGAATCTATCCTATCGAGTCACTTGCGACCTTTCCGGTTCATTAGAATAGCTTATTTGGTTAATGACTCATTTTATTTTGTTCCAGTATTGGTAATTCCAGTATTGGTAATCGAATTAAAGACTCGTCTTTAGTTTAGTTGTTCGAGAAAGAATTGGAATTGGATCTTTCATGATTGATCGTCCCGAACAATATAACAATATGTTGAAGATGTAGATGTAAATAAGTGTTAAGCAACTCATTTCTTCGTGTTTTTTATAAATGTGTTTCATTCCTATAACAGAATATGGGTTAATTTGGCTTTTTGCTGAGATTTCCCCAGAGAAATACCTATTCATACATATATAAAAATAAAGTATGGACTACTATGCACCGATGGAGCCAATGACTATTCATGATTCCATATTGAATCAATTCCATACCGGTCCAAATTAGAGGAATGTTATGGTAAAACTTCGTTTGAAACGATGTGGTAGGAAGCAACGTGCGACTTGAAGGACATGATCGGCTGTGGATTCTTGCATCCACCATTTTTTTATATATCAATGAAGATGCTCTTGGCTCGACATAGTTTGTTCTGTGCCACCAGGACCCCATTTGGGGGGGTTGTAAATAGTACATGATGGAGCTCGAGCATAAATTCTTGATTCATTTATCAGAGGGAAGGATCTAGGGTTAGTGCCAGTCAATAAGTTGGAACAACTTCGTAAGTATATCTTCGATATAGAAATCGCAAATTCGAACAAGTTTCAAATAAAAAAGCAAAAAAGGGAAAATTTGTCGGAATTGGTAAAACTATTTCGATCAAAAGTGTATCACAGGGGAATCAACCATTTGTATGATTCTTCAATAGAAAGAACAAAAGGTATGTTGCTGCCATTTTGAAACAATTAAGGATCACCGAAGTAATGTCTAAACCCAATGATTCAAAGCAAAGATAAAGGATACCGGAACAAGGAAACGCCATTTTCAATTGTCTCAATAACTAGATCAGAATGAGAAAGGAAAATTGATTCTAGACGAGACAAACAAAAGAGGTTAGAGACGGCTCAATAAATGTCTAAGGATTTCCCTTCGAGCTCTTTGAGAATTACCCAACTTGAGTTATGAGTACGAATGAGATTTCTTTTTTTTTTTTTTTATTCCTTCCAAAAAAAAAACGACTCAAATCCTAATCTAATTGATGATTTTATGGATCCATTTGCCACTATATACAATACATAAATTCGAATCATTCTTTCTCGAGCCGTACGAGGAGAAAACCTCCTATACGTTTCTAGGGGGGGCATTGTTCATCTATATCTATCCCAATGAGCCATCTATCGAATCGTTGCAATTGATGTTCGATCCCGAAGAGAAGGAAGAGATCTTCGTAAAGTGGGTTTTTACGATCCGATAAAGAACCAAACTTATTCAAATGTTCCTGCTATTCTATATTTCCTTGAAAAAGGCGCTCAACCTACAGGAACTGTTCATGATATTTCAAAGAAGGCGGAAGTATTTAAGGAACTTCGAATTAATCAAACGAAATAAAATTTATGAAATAGAAAAAAAAGATTGAGTGAAATAACTGGCAATTGAGGGGATTGCCATCAATCAGATGGTTTTCGTTGGAACTCTACGAATAAATAAGGGATCAATCTTGCTATTGTTTGTACTTCTATTGAAAACCAGAGATTTTTTTCCTACTTCTTCTTTATTTATTCCCCCCCACACACTTCATTTCTTATCTATGTAGTGCCAATCCAACACAAGTCTTTATTTTCTTTATTTCATTTTTTTTTCTCAAAATTCAAAATTCAATTTATATTGACAATGGTGTATCGATCAAATATAATTCGATCGTGGATAAATAGATCTATTTATCTACGTCCCATAAGTTTGTTTCTTTACTTCACTAGGTTCGCCGGATTCACTGTGACACAAGAAGTATCTTCTTAAAGATAATGAAAAAAAAAATGATCAAAACAGGAGGGTCCACAAATTTTTACATCTATCTATATTTATCCGTGAATCCGTTGTATTTGAATCTGATCTGAACATTTTGATGTTCATAATTGATCATCAAATGTTTCTTTTCGATTTGTTGCTAGTTCAATGTTTTGATGGGGTAGGGCAATCCAATCTCTTTATTTATTTATTTATTTTTTTGATTCCGATCGTATCTACACACCATATTTATACGGGTTGCTAACTCAACGGTAGAGTACTCGGCTTTTAAGTGCGGCTAGGATCTTTTACACATTTGGATGAAGCAACAGATTCGTCCATACCATTGGTATGGTTTGTAAGACCACGACTGATCCTGAAAGGGAATGAATGGAAAAAACAGCATGTCGTATCAATGGAGAACTCTGAGAATACTTCCTGGGTCGGTAAAAAATCTTGTTTTGATTCTTGGAACGGTACCAAATCAATTCACAGTTTGGTCGAGTGAATAAATGGATAGAGCCCTAATGGCTCCAATTATAAGGAAACCAAAAGCAACGAGCTCGGTTCATAATTCGAATGATTACCCGATCTAATTAGACGTTAAAAATAGATTAGTGCCTGATGCGGGAAAGGGTTCTCCTGTGAGTGGATCATCGATTCCTTTTTTTTTCATGAATCCTAACTATTAACTATTCTTTCTCTATTATGGAGTGGAGACGAATGTGTAGAAGAAACGGTATACTGATAAAGAGAATTTCTTCCAAAGTCAAAAGAGCGATCGGGTTGCAAAAATAAAGGATTTCTAACCATCTCTTGTAACTATAACGAACACAAACAAATTGGATGGAAAGAGAGAGGATCCGTTCATTGGACTCCCCGTCTCCGGGGTATCTATTCTTTTCTTACTATATACCCTGTTCTGACCGTATCGCACTATGTATCATTTGATAACCCAAGAAATCCTCCGTGCCTTTGTATAATTTCAAATGGAGGAATTACAAGGATATTTAGAAATAGATAGATCTAGGCAACAACACTTCCTATATCCGCTTCTATTTCAGGAGTATATCTACGCACTTGCTCATGATCATGGCTTAAATGGATCGATTTTTTACGAACCTATGGAAAATTTCGGTTATGACAATAAATCCAGTTCACTAATTGTGAAACGTTTAATTACTCGAATGCATCAACAGAATCATTTGATTCTTTCGGTTAATGATTCCAACGAATCTATTTTCGTTGGGCACAACAAGAATTTTTATTTTCAAATGGTATCAGAGGGTTTTGCAGTCATTATGGAAATTCCATTCTCGCTGCGATTAGTATCTTCCCTAGAAGAAAAAGAAATAGCAAAATCTCATAATTCACGATCTATTCATTCAATATTTCCCTTTTTCGAGGACAAATTATCACATTTAAATCATGTGTCAGATATACTAATACCTCATCCCATCCATCTGGAAATCTTGGTTCAAACCCTTCACTGCTGGATACAAGATGCCCCCTCTTTGCATTTATTGCGATTCTTTCTCCACGAGTATCGTAATTCGAATAGTCTCATTACTCCAAAGAAATCCATTTCTCTTTTTTCAAAAGAGAATCAAAGATTCTTCTTGTTACTATATAATTCTCATGTATATGAATGTGAATCCGTATTAGTGTTTCTCCGTAAACAATCTTCTCATTTACGATCAACATCCTCTGGAACTTTTCTTGAGCGAACACATTTCTATGGAAAAATAGAACATCTTGTAGTAGTGCTTCGTAATGATTTTCAGAAGACCCTATGGTTGTTCAAGGACCCTTTCATGCATTATGTCAGATATCAAGGAAAATCCATTCTGGCTTCAAAGGGGACTCATCTTCTGATGAAGAAATGGAAATCTCACCTTGTCCATTTTTGGCAATGTCATTTTTACTTGTGGTCTCTACCGGACAGGATCCATATAAACCAATTATACAATCATTTCTTATATTTTCTGGGCTATCTTTCAAGTGTACGACTAAACACTTCGGTGGTAAGGATTCAAATGCTAGAGAATTCATTTCTAATAGATACTTCTATTAATAAATTCGAGACCCTAGTCCCAATTATTCCTCTGATT